ATGCTGGGGTGCTGCTAGATATATGAGGGTGTGTATTTTGGTGTACTGAGTCTCGTGGGGCATGAGGTTTGGTGTGCATGGGTGGTGTCTGCTATGGTTGCATTCACGTTGGGATAGAGGCCCTGTGGCTGAAGTTTTTATGATCCTTAATCTCGGGGGGGGTTTTAAGGCAAGTTATATTAAGTTCTACATGGGGGGGGGGGGAAAATTTCTTTAACATAAAATCCCTGTGACCAAAATAAGAGGTCACAGGAATATCCCTAGTTTGGGGGGGGTAGGGGGGGGTAAAGGAAAAAAAAAATTTTGCGAAGCACCGGGGGGAAAGAGTAGTAATGGTGAAGTTACATTATGTCCATCGAGCATTCATTTAAATGCATCATACAAGAGAGGATGGGGAATCAATGCAGTTGCACAGTGTGTTCACCCCTGTACTAATGCTCGTGATCTGAGATAATGGTGATGAATTAATACCTGCATTCTATGTCCAACCTTCTGAGATGTAGTAGGCCCACTCCAAGATGTTGATGAAAACCAGAACACCAAAAAAATAAAAAATACCAATAGTTGGCTGTCATTAAGTGGTCTGAGCTTGTAAGCAGGTCCTTGCTGCATAGAAGGGATACCTTTTAAGACACATTCTTTGCCCGATTACGATATGTGTCCATAGATTTAACTCCGTCAGATACCTCCTGTAACAGCGATGGTAGGTTATACTTCAACTGTGGACCATTGGAGGTATATCGTCGATCTGGTACCGATCGGCGTAGTGGGTGACGGGGGTACGATAGCGCTTTATGAGTAGGGGTTATGTCTCCAGTCCGGGTTGGAAGAGGAGACGCATGCGCCGGTGCATACCCATTGAACTGGCAAATTCATGGTGTATATAATAATCATTGCAATTAATCAATTGATGTTTTTATGAGATAGTCCATGGTAGTTGATTAAGGAAGAATGTTGAAGGGGTAAGCGTGATGATATACAAGTTGAGGTCTTATCTTGATAATATGGCTAGGAGCATTCAGTTGGGGGGTAAAGGAGTTATGTAACCCTTAAGGTGTAAGATTAAACATTGATATAGGTAAATCATTACGCCAGATTATCTGGAATCGAGGAATTTGGAAGATCCAGTTGGACTCACTTAGGTTATGATACGAATGGACTCTAACAAGGGAAGGTCCAATCTAGTATTCATAGTATGGACTGTAATAACTCATTGTTAGGGGGTTTTCATTAATATGCCCGATTATTAATTTGCAATATTAAGCTTATCCAGGGGTTATGATATGCTTGGTGAAAGTACAAGAATGGTGATTATACATAGTATGGTGAAATGCATATATGTATGGTGATTATACATAGTATGGTGAAATGCATATATGTATGGTGATTATACATAGTATGGTGAAATGCATATATGTATGGTGATTATACATAGTATGGTGAAATGCATATATGTATGGTGATTATACATAGTATGGTGAAATGCATATATGTATGGTGATTATACATAGTATGGTGAAATGCATATATGTATGGTGATTATACATAGTATGGTGAAATGCATATATGTATGGTGATTATACATAGTATGGTGAAATGCATATATGTATGGTGATTATACATAGTATGGTGAAATGCATATATATGAATGCTAATTAGACATAATATAGTGAAATGCATATATATATGAATGCTAATTAGACATAATATAGTGAAATGCATATATATATGAATGCTAATTAGACATAATATAGTGAAATGCATATATATATGAATGCTAATTAGACATAATATAGTGAAATGCATATATATATGAATTGTATGGTGATTATACATAGTATGGTGAAATACATATATGTATGAATGCTGATTAAACATAGTGTGTTCTTCAAGATGGATATGTACGTCTTAAGATCAAATATAAATATGAATGTTGATTAGAAGTAAGATGGGGATTACACATAGTATGGTGAAATACATATATGTATGAATGCTGATTAAACATAGTGTGTTCTTCAAGATGGATATGTACGTCTTAAGATCAAATATAAATATGAATGTTGATTAGAAGTAAGATGGGGATTACACATAGTATGGTGAAATACATATATGTATGAATGCTGATTAAACATAGTGTGTTCTTCAAGATGGATATGTACGTCTTAAGATCAAATATAAATATGAATGTTGATTAGAAGTAAGATGGGGATTACACATAGTATGGTGAAATACATATATGTATGAATGCTGATTAAACATAGGATTTATCCTTCAGTGGGTTAGTGGCAGTTGTGCTGCTATAAGATTTTAAGGAGCTTATTTTCTAAAAGTCCTAGCGCGGGGGTAAGGAGAGTGAAGATGAAGAAGTAAAGCCCGGAGCTGATTTGGCCGATGATGATGAAGGGGTCTTCTACTGGTTGTCCGCCGATCCAGGTGAGGATAGATGTAACGGCGATTAATGTTCAGAAGGAGGTCTTTGCGATTGGGCGGAATATAAGCGATCGTAGTTTCGAGGTGTGGGTAAGGGGCATGAGGAGCAGGACTATGATAGAGAGCAGAAGGGCGAGTACTCCCCCGAGTTTGTTTGGGATAGAGCGCAGGATGGCGTAGGCAAATAAGAAGTACCACTCTGGTTTGATGTGGGGGGGGGTGACCAAGGGGTTAGCGGGCGTGAAGTTGTCTGGGTCCCCGAGAAGGTTAGGGGCGAATGAGGACAGAGTGGCGAGGATGCCGAGTATAATAACAAAGCCGAGGAGGTCCTTATAGGAGAAGAAGGGGTGGAATGTAACTTTGTCCAGGTTGGGGCTGAGGCCCACTGGGTTGGAAGACCCTGTTTGGTGGAGGAACAGGAGGTGGATGATGCTTGTGGCGGCGACAATAAAGGGGAGGATAAAGTGAAATGTGAAGAATCGGGTAAGGGTGGCGTTGTCTACTGAGAAACCCCCCCACACCCATTGAACAAGGTTGGCGCCAAAGTATGGGACGGCTGAGAGGAGGTTGGTGATTACTGTAGCGCCTCAGAAGGATATCTGCCCCCATGGGAGGACGTAGCCCACAAAGGCTGTGGCTATTACGAGAAGCAGTAGGATTACTCCCACGTTTCATGTCTGCATAAATAAGTAGGAGCCGTAGTAGAGGCCTCGTCCGATGTGGAGATAAATACAGATAAAGAAGAGGGATGCGCCGTTGGCGTGAAGGTTGCGGAGGAGTCAGCCGTTGTTGACGTCTCGACAAATGTGGGCGATAGAGGAAAATGCGAGGGCGGTATCGGCTGCATAATGTATTGCTAGCAATAGGCCTGTAATGATTTGGGCAATTAGGCAGACCCCTAGAAGAGAGCCAAAGTTTCATCAAGAGGAGATATTGGCTGGGGTGGGGAGGTCAATGAATGAGCCGTTAATAATTTTAATAAGGGGGTGGGATTTCCGTGTTGTTGGGGCCATAAGTTTTTATAGTTGAATCACAGCGGCAGCTTTTCGAGCTGCAGGCCTAGGTTAGAATCCTAGTGAAAACAAATGATTACAGAATTATGTTTGTTGGTAGGGCTTTTGGCGGTGGCTTCTAACCCGTCTCCTTATTATGCTGCTTTGGGTTTGGTGGGAGGTTCTGGTGCGGGGTGTTTAGTGCTGATTAAGGGGGGAGTTAGTTTCTTGTCTTTAGTGTTGTTTCTTATTTATTTGGGGGGGATGATAGTTGTGTTTGCCTATTGTGCAGCACTAGTGGCAGAGCCGTACCCTGAGGCATGGGGCAGTCGTGTGGTTGTTTGATATCTCGTTTCGTATGGTGTGGTATTGTTAATCTTATGGTGAGTGTTGGCAGAATGCGGTGAGATAAAGGTTTTCCTGGGGGGGGGAGGGTGAGGGGTGAGTCATAAAGAGTGGTGGGGAGTTGGGGACATGTTATGTAGTGGAGGGTGAATTTTATTTTTAGGGGGGTGAGCTCTATTGTTAACCCTCTTTGTAGTCTTGGAGGTAGTGCGGGGTTACAAATGAGGGGGGGCTTTGCGTGCTGTGAGGTGGCCTAGGGACTTAGCTTAAATGGAGCAGTTAGGGTGAACCTTAGTGTCACTATAGGACTAGGGCCGCAGAAATAAGGGTAATAAGTAAGACAGAGAGATAGGCCTTAATTTGGGCGGTTTGGGTGAGTCGAATAATTTTTGTTGGTTGAAGTTGAGATACTTCGACGTAGTTCGGGCCAAGTTTCTTTATTAGAACGGACTCTGTAAGGTGAGTGACAAGGTATCAGGCTAAGTTGAAGGCTGTGTCAGAAGATGGGCGGTGTATAACCTGATTAAGAAATAAGGGGTCATATTTTTTGGCCCCGTAGTTTACGGGGGGGGTTGTTCAGAATACTTTGGCCAGATCGTAGGCGATAGCGAAGGCAACAACTGTAATGATGAGGGCAGTTAATTTTATGTAGGTCGGCATAGAATGGGTGAGGGGATAGTTGGACAGGGTGGTGTTGCTGATTAATAGGCCTGCTGTAATAGTTCCAGCGGCAAGACGTGCTAGCGGGTTTAGCACTCGGCTGTCATTTTCATCACACAAGAGGACTGGGCTCATTCGGGCATGCATTATTGAAGTAAAGTAAATTAAGCGCAGACTGTAAACTGCGGTGAAAGCGGTTGCGACAAGGGTTAGGAGTAGGGCCATTGAGTTAATATTTGATGTGCTCGTCGCCTCAATGATGGCGTCCTTGGAGTAAAAGGCGGCGAGGAACGGGGTTCCTATAAGGGCGAGGCTTCCGATTGAGAGGCATGTTGTTGTTATAGGAAGGGCGTGTTGTAGTCCCCCCATTTTTCGAATGTCTTGTTCATCGTTAACAGAATGAATAATGAGTCCGGAGCAGAGGAATAGTATGGCCTTAAAAAATGCATGTGTAGAGATATGGAAAAAAGCGAGGTAAGGCAGGTCGAGGCCGATTGCTACCATTATTAACCCTAATTGACTAGAGGTGGAGTAAGCAATAATTTTTTTAATATCATTTTGGGCCAGGGCATATGCGGCAGCGAAGAATGTGGACAGGGCCCCTAGGCAGAGACAAGTCGTTAGGGCTGTTGAATTGTGCGAGAGAAGGGGATGTACACGAATAAGGAGGAAAATGCCGGCTACTACTATTGTGCTGGAATGGAGGAGAGCAGATACGGGTGTTGGGCCCTCTATCGCGGAGGCAAGTCATGGGTGAAAGCCAAATTGGGCAGATTTGCTTGCTGCAGCAGTGATAAAGCCGATGAGAAGAATTGTTTGAGGGGAGGTTGAGAGAATGTGGGGGAGTTCCACTGATTGGGTGTTTTTTATTAGTCAACATAATGCTAATAAAAAGCCAATATCCCCTAGGCGGTTGTAGAGAACGGCTTGTAGTGCTGCAGTGGCAGCGTCACTTCGGGCATGATATCAGCCGATCAACAGGAAGGACATAATACCAACCCCCTCTCAACCCACAAAAAGAAGAAGAAGGTTTCCGGCACAGACAAGGATAACTATGGCCAGTAAAAAGATTAAAAGGTATTTAAAAAATTGTTCAATATTAGGGTCAATTTGCATATACCAGAGGGAGAATTCTAGAATACTTCATGTAACTAAAAAGGCTACGGGAAGGAAGATAATGGTGTATATATCAAATTGTGTTGTGAGCGAGAGGTTTGTGATCCCTAGGTTGAATCATTTTATGTTTATGGAAGAGTCCATTTGGCCTTGGAATATAAAAATGAATAAAGAGGGGAGCGACATAAAAAATGCCAGTTTTACCGCATTTTTTGCGGTTAAGCAAAAGGCTTTTGACTTAGCGTTTACTAGTGGGGTGGCAATTAGGGCAATTGAGGAAACTGTTGTTGCGAAGACAATTGTGTATAGTGAGGGCATAACTTATACCGGGTTTCAATGAAGTACAAGTGCGAGCGAGCATGGAGTCGAACCATGTGTGAGGAATTAGCAGTTCTCATTACGCCTGGCAGGCTCGTGTAATTAGGTGGAGGGTTATACGCAGAAAAGTAGCTCTGGTTTAAGTATAAGCAGAAAGCCAGGTAAAATGTGCAGGAGGAGTAGAAGGTGCTCGCGAATTAGGGAGGGGAAAAGAGTTTTAATGTGTTTTGGGAGGGGGCCTCGTTGGGTAACTCATAAAACATAAAGAGTATAGGCAGTCGTTAAGACAAGGTTAATGGCAACAATTAAAAAGGCAAGAGGGGATCAATTATACAGCGAGACCATAATTAATATCTCCCCTGCAAAGTTAATTGTTGGGGGGAGGGCTAAGTTGAACAAAGCAATAATTAATCATCATGCCCCGGCAAGGGGGAGTGCGAGTAGTGTGCCGCGTAATAGAATTATTGTTCGACTGTTTGTTCGCTCATAAGAGGTATTGGCGAGGCAGAAGAGAGCTGACGAAGTTAGGCCGTGGGCAATTATTATTGCTACTGCCCCCGAATAGCTTCATGGGGAGGATAATAAGGTAGCGGCGATTACAAGGTTTATATGACTAACTGATGACATGGCAATGAGCGATTTTAAGTCGGTTTGTCGCAGGCAGAGGAGCGCGGTGGCTAAAATGCCTAGAATGGCGATAAGCATAACGAAAAGTGTCTGGCTCAGGGTGGCTTCTTGGAGAAGGGGGGAGGCTCGGAGAATCCCGTAGCCCCCCAACTTAAGGAGGGTGCCGGCTAGGATTATGGAGCCTGCAATTGGGGCTTCTACATGGGCTTTAGGGAGCCACAAGTGAAAATAGTATATTGGTAGTTTTACTAGGAATGCTGCGTTACAAATCGCTCAAAATAGGCCCGGGCAATTTGTTGCGGCCTGAGAGATATGTACGGTGTGAGTGAAGGGGGGGAGTAAAGAGCCATGTGTGGAGTAGAATTTTGTAAGTCAAATTATTAAGGGAACTGCCCCCAATATTGTATAGAATGCCAGGTATATGCCCGCTTCTAATCGTCGCTCTTGGGCGCCTCAGCGGGTAATAATAATTATAGTTGGAACTAGAGAGGCTTCAAAAAAAATAAAGAAGAGTATTAGGTCCGAAGCTGTGAACGCCAGGAGGGTTGTGAATTGCAAAAAAATGCTATTTATAACATAAATTCGTTGGCGGCTAACTGGCTCAAGACGCATTTTGTTTTGGCTCGCTAACATTGTTAGGGGAAATAGCCAACAAGTAAGAATAGCCAAGGGGCCAGAGATTTTGTCGATAAAGAAGAGGGGGTGAGAGGAGTTAAAGTCCTGAAGGAAAATTCAGAAGGCAGAAGAGAGTGTGATAAGAAACCCCTGGGTGGTGACCAAGGCTCATAAGTGTTTGGCTGGTGCTAGGAAGGCTGTAAGGGATATTAAAGCTCAAGCGGAAAAAACTACTAACATTGTAGGAGATTTAAAGTTTTAAGGCTATCGCTGCCGTGTGAGCGGGCTGTAGCAACTATTAAGGAGAGGCCCAGTCCTGCTTCACAAGCCGCTATTGTTAACATAATAAGGGGGGCTATAAAGGGGGTTGAGGATAACTGATTGGGTCAAAGGCTAAGTCCCATAAAAATAGTTAATATTATACCCTCCAGACATAAGAGGGCTGAGAGTAGGTGTATTCGGTGGAAAGATAGGCCCGCGAGGACAGTTGAGAACATAATGATTAGTATAAAGGTCATAGGGGTATTATGGATTTAAACCATAATTAACTAAGTCGAAATCAGTTGTCTTTTTTGGACTAATACCCCATTCAGCTCACTCGAGGCCTCCCTGGAGTCATTCGTAAATAAGGCCCAAGGTTAAGAGGGCAATAAGGAGGGAGGCTCAGATGAAGGTTGTGGCCGGGCTGTATAGTTGTATAGCCCAGGGGGTGGGGAGCAGCAGTGCGATTTCCAAGTCAAACAGAAGAAAGAGAATAGCGACAAGAAAAAATCGTATTGAATATGGGAGCCGGGCGGACCCGTAGGGGTCGAAGCCGCACTCATAGGGGGAGAGTTTTTCTGTATCTGGGGAAGTTAGGGGGAGTCAGAAGCAGATAAAGGCTAAAATAACTGAGAGGAGGAAGGCGATAGAAAAAAATATTAACATTACTTCCTCTTGGGGTTTCACCAAGGTTAGATAATTGGAAATCATCGGTACTAGTTGTACTAAGGAAATAAGAACCTCATCAGTAGACTGATACGTAAAGGAATAGTCAGACGATATCCACAAAGTGCCAGTATCATGCGGCAGCTTCAAAGCCAAAGTGGTGGTAGGAAGTAAAGTGGAAAAACAGTTGGCGTAAAAGGGCTGTAACAAGGAATATAGAGCCAATAATAACATGAAGGCCGTGAAAACCCGTGGCCACGAAAAAAGTAGTGCCGTAAATTCCGTCGGCAATTGTAAATGGGGCTTCGCAGTATTCTGCAGTTTGGAGAAGGGTGAAGTATAGGCCTAGGGTGACTGTAATAGCTAGGGCTTGAATAGCCCCCTTACGGTTGGCTTGCATGATGCTGTGATGGGCTCATGTAACTGAGACCCCGGAGGCCAGTAAGACTGCTGTGTTGAGGAGCGGGATTTCTAGGGGATTAAAGGGGGCGATTCCTGCGGGGGGTCAGTACTCTCCGATTTCTGGGGTTGGAGCGAGACTAGCATTGTAAAAGGCCCAAAAAAAGCTGATAAAGAAAAAGACTTCAGAGGTGATAAATAAAATTATACTATAACGGAGGCCCTTTTGTACTGGCATGGTATGATGGCCTTGAAAGGTTCCTTCGCGGACAACGTCTCGTCATCATTGGTGCATAGTAATTAATATTAGACCTAAACCCATTATTAAGACGATATAAGTGCTGAAGTGAAATCATGCGGCGAGGCCGGATGTAATCAAAAAGGCGGTAGCGGCCCCTGTTAGGGGTCATGGGCTGGGGTTAACTATATGGAAAGCGTGAGTTTGATGGGCCATAAGTATTTTCTTGAAGATAGAGGCTTAAGAGTAATACGAAAACATAAGCTTGAATTATGGCCACTATAAGCTCGAGAGCTATAAGGAAGATAAGAATTATAAAGGTTGCCAAGGAAGTAGCAGGGGATAAAAAGAAGATTACAGGTACGGCTGAGGATACAAGGTGAATGAGGAGGTGTCCGGCGGTTAAATTGGCGGTTAGTCGAACCCCCAGGGCTAGTGGGCGGATAAATAAGCTAATAGTTTCGATCAGGATTAATGCTGGGATGAGGGGGGTTGGTGTGCCCTCTGGCAGAAAATGCGCGAAAGAGTGCGTAGGTTGATTGCGAAAGCCTACAAGGACAGTCATAAGCCAGAGCGGGAGGGCTAATCCGAGGTTAATTGACAGCTGCGTAGTTGGGGTAAAAGTATACGGTAATAAGCCAAGTAAATTTATGGTTAAGAGGAAGATCAGTAGGGAGGTAAACAGGGAGGCTCATTTGTGCGCCGACGTATTTAGGGGCAGAAGGAGTTGTTTTGTAAACGACATTAAAAATCAGTTTTGGAAGGTTTGGAGCCGATTGTGCTTTCATTGAAGGGGGGGTGTGGGTAGAAGAAGTCATGGGAATAGTATAGCTAGGGGGATAAGGGGGATGCCTAGCAGGGTTGTAGAGGCAAATTGGTCGAACAAGTTTATTGTCAGGTTCAGGGTCAGACTTGTGAGGGAAGTGTTTTTGCTTTTTTAATGCTGGGCGCATTAAGATTAATATGAGTTAGAATTTTTTGTGGGGTTAAAAGTATGAAGATAAGTCATGTTAGGGTAAGGTAGCAGAATCATGGGACGGGGTCAAGTTGGGGCATTCATTAAGGGTGGGTTGAGTCACCTGCCTACAGCTTAAAAGGCTGTCGCTATACTACAGCTTCTTAATGAGCTATTTTGAGCTGAAGCTGCCCACTTCAGGAACTCTCAAACTGGAAGGGCTTCAATTACAATAGGCATAAAACTGTGATTAGCACCGCAGATCTCAGAGCACTGACCGTAATAAACTCCCGGGTGGGTGATTAAGAAGGAGGCTTGGCTGAGTCGACCGGGGATAGCATCTGATTTTAGGCCTAAGGCTGGGATAGCCCAGGAGTGAAGAACATCTTCAGCGGTGATGAGAATTCGTATAGCTGTCCCGATTGGTGCGACTATCCGGTTGTCCACTTCTAGAAGGCGAAAGTGGCCCGGCCCAAGGTCTTTAGTTGAGGCTATATAAGAGTCAAAACTTAAGTTCGGAAAGTCGGGGTACTCATAGCTTCAGTACCATTGGTGCCCAATTGTTTTTATAGTTATATCAGGGGTATTGATTTCGTCTATTAAATATAGAATGCGGAGGGAGGGGAGGGCGATGACAATGAGAATAATAGCAGGCATAACTGTTCAAACCATTTCAATTTCTTGGGCGTCGATTGTGTTAATATTAGAGAGTTTTGTCGTCATTAGAGTTGAGATGATGTATAATACAAGTATACTAATTAAGAATACCGCTATAAGAGCATGGTCATGAAAGTGGAGAAGCTCCTCCATAACAGGTGAGGCTGCGTCTTGGAAGCCGAGTTGGGAGGGATGTGCCATAGAAAGGTACAGGATTTTCACTAATAATTTTGTCCCGACAAGGCAATGTTATAATTTAACTAACCCTTCAAAGAAAGTGACAGATGGGCCATGTGTCTGACTTGAAATCAGAGTACGGGGGTTCAATTCCCTCCTTTCTCGTATAAGCTTAGTAGAAAAAGTTGACTCTTCAAATGTGTGGTGGTGAGGTGGGGCGCCTAATAGTCATTCAACGTTAGTTGAGGCGAGCTCTAGTCCGATAAAGGAACGTTTAGCGGCGAAAGCTTCTCAGACAATAAATATTATTAATATAACGGCCACAAGTGAGATCATGGAGCCGATCGATGAAATGGTGTTTCATAGGGCATATGCATCTGGATAATCTGAGTAGCGGCGGGGCATCCCAGCTAGTCCCAGGAAGTGCTGGGGGAAAAAGGTTAAGTTAACTCCTGTAAACATGATAATAAAGTGGATTTTAGTTCATAATTTGTGAAGGGTAAAGCCTGTAAATAAGGGGAATCAGTGAACGAATCCGGCTATGATAGCGAAGACTGCTCCTATTGACAAAACATAATGGAAGTGGGCAACTACGTAATAGGTATCATGGAGAACAATGTCAATTGAAGAGTTGGCCAAGATAATGCCGGTAAGTCCCCCGACTGTGAATAAGAAGATAAATCCTAGGGCCCATAATATGGGGGCCTCTCATTTAATGGCTCCCCCGTGCATTGTAGCCAGCCAGCTAAAAACTTTAACCCCTGTTGGGATAGCGATGATTATTGTAGCTGATGTAAAATAGGCCCGTGTATCAACATTTAGGTCGGTAGTAAATATGTGGTGGGCTCAAACGATGAAACCCAAAAGGCCAATTGAGAGTATTGCTCACACTATCCCCATATACCCAAAGGGCTCTTTTTTATTAGAATAGTAGGCAACGACATGAGAAATAATGCCGAAGCCTGGGAGAATAAGAATATAAACTTCAGGGTGGCCAAAGAATCAGAATAGGTGCTGGTATAGGACGGGGTCCCCGCCCCCTGCGGGGTCAAAAAAAGTGGTGTTAAGATTTCGGTCCGTTAAGAGTATCGTGATCCCGGCGGCTAAAACGGGAAGGGATAGCAGTAGAAGAATCGCGGTGATTAAAACAGACCAAACAAAGAGGGGAGTTTGGTATTGGGCAGTGGTCGGGGGTTTTATATTAATAATTGTTGTAATAAAATTGATGGCTCCGAGGATGGATGAGACCCCGGCTAGATGAAGAGAAAAAATAGCTAAGTCTACGGATGGGCCTGCATGGGCCAGGTTTCCTGCCAATGGGGGATAAACAGTTCAGCCGGTGCCGGCACCGGCTTCTACCGCAGAGGAGGCTAAAAGGAGGAAGAAGGAGGGGGGGAGCAGTCAGAAGCTCATATTATTTATTCGGGGGAAGGCCATGTCAGGGGCGCCGATTATTAAAGGGATCAGCCAATTACCGAAGCCCCCAATCAGGACAGGTATAACTATGAAGAAAATTATCACAAATGCGTGGGCAGTTACAATTACGTTATAAATCTGGTCATCTCCTAGGAGGGATCCCGGTTGGCTGAGTTCTGCTCGAATAAGCAAACTCAGGGCTGTCCCGATTATCCCGGCTCAAGCACCAAAGACCAGATACAGCGTTCCGATATCTTTATGGTTAGTAGAGAAGATTCAACGGTTGATTATCACGAGTAAGGTGGCCGAGCAGGTGGCGGATTGTAGCTCCGAAGACAGAGGTTTAAGCCCTCTCTTTACTAGGCCCCGGGGTGTAAACACGTGGGGTTGCAAACCCCAAGATGCAGGTAATACCTGCCGGGGCTTCTCCCGTTTCCCCCCCCAGACGGGAGAAGTAGAGTGAAGCTCGCTGGATTGAGTATTTAGCTGTTAACTAAATTATTGCGGGATCGAGGCCTGCCATTCTAGAGGATTTTATCTTAATTTAAAGAGTTTGAGTTGCATTCATGAGATGTAGGTTAATATCCTACAAGTCCTACAGAAACTGAAGGGGTTCAACCTTCGCTTAGGACTTTGAAGGTCTTTGGTCTACTAGCCTAAGTTTCTACATAAGAAGGATGGTTGGGGTTAGGGGGAGGAGGGCTAGGGCTATGGTATTTATAATGGCGGCTGCTAAGTGGGGTTTTGTAATGGTTCGTCAAGTGATTACTGAACCATAAATATTCGGGGCTAATGTGAGGGTAATAATATAAGTTAGGCGCAGGTAAAAGAATAGGGCTAGTAGGGAGGCTAGCATGACTAGTGTGGCAAGGATAATTATGTTTTGCTTTACTAATTCGAGGATAATAAATAATTTTGGGGAGAAGCCTGTGAGAGGTGGGAGTCCTGCAAGGGAGAGGAGAGCGATCATGGCAGTTGTAGTTAGGGCAGGATTTTTAGACCATGAGATTGAAATTTGGTGTATTTTTGTGGTAGAGAGAATAATGAGCGAAAGGAATGTGGCAGTTGTTATAATAATATACAAGATAAAGCTGAAAAGGGAAAGTTGGGGGTCAAGCTTTAAAATAAGAATGATCCATCCGAGGTGGCCAATGGAGGAGAAGGCCATGATCTTTCGAAGCTGGGTTTGGCCGATTCCACCTCAGCCGCCGATTAAGACTGAAATAAAGCCTACAGTAACTGCCAAGTTTAGATTGATACTGTGAGAAGTTTGTAAGAGAAGAATTATCGGGGGAATTTTTTGTCAAGTTGATAGAATAAGCCCTGTCGAGAGGGAGATTCCTTGAAGGACTTCTGGCAGCCAGAAGTGTAAGGGAGCTAGGCCTAGTTTTATTATAAGGGCTAGGGAAAGGGGGTTTACTGTTAATTCGGGGGGGGTGTCGATGCCTCATTCTCCGGTTTGTAGGGCACTAATAAGACATGAAAACAATATTAAAGCGGAAGCTGCGGCTTGGGTTAAAAAATATTTTGTGGCTGCTTCAATAGCTCGTGGATGTGGTGTTTTTGTTATAATAGGGAGTAGGGCTAAGGTATTGATTTCTAATCCGATTCAGGCAAGGAGTCAGTGATGACTTGATAAGGTAATGGTAGTTCCGATGGCAAGGCTGATGAGGAATATTATTAGGGCAAGGGGGTTAATTAGTAAAGGAAGGATTTTAACCGACATTGTTGGGGTATGGGCCCAAAAGCTTATTTAGCTTACTTTACTAATGAGTAGCATAGAGGAAGTGCTAAGAGTTTTGATCTCTTATGTGTAGGTTCGATTCCTATCTTTTTAAAGGAAGTGAGGGGGTTTGAACCCCTATAAATCTCCCTATCAAGGAGACCCTTAGCTTTCGGGCACGCTTCCATGGGGAGGGGGGGGTGAGGAGAAGAAAGATTGGGATTGAAATATGAAAAATAACTAGGGCTAAAGTTAATGGAAGAAAATTCTTTCATAGGAGGTGCATGAGCTGATCATAACGGAATCGAGGGTATGAGGCTCGGATTCAGAGGAAGCAGAGGGCTAAGATAGATGCTTTGGTCATAAGTGCGGCTGTAGGTGCGTTAGAGTTGAGAAATATAATGGTCGAAAGGGTGTTCATTATCAAAATATTAGCATATTCTGCCAAAAAAAATAAGGCGAAAGGTCCTCCTGCATATTCTACATTAAAGCCCGAAACTAATTCAGATTCGCCTTCTGTAAGATCAAAGGGGGCTCGATTTGTCTCAGCTAGTGTAGAGACGAATCATATAAGGGCTAATGGTCATAAAGGTAGGATAAGGTAAGTATGTTGTTGGGTTAGGCTAAAGGTGTAAAGGGTAAACCCCCCGGTTAAATAGATAATGCATAAAATAGTGAGAGCTAGGGTAACTTCATATGAGATGGTTTGAGCAACGGCTCGAAGGGCCCCAATAAGGGCGTATTTAGAATTTGAAGCTCAACCTGAACCCAAAATTGTGTAGACGGTTAAGCTGGAGACAGCAAGAATAAATAAGACACCGAGGTTTAAGTCCGAGTAAGGGGTGGGGATTGGAAGGGGCATTCATATAATTATGGCTAGGGCTAGGGCTAGGGTTGGGGCTAGGGTGAATAAAATTTGTGAAGAGGTTGATGGGCGGATGGGCTCTTTTGTAAACAGTTTTAGGCCGTCAGCGATTGGTTGTAGAAGCCCGAAAGGCCCCACAACATTAGGGCCTTTGCGGATCTGTATGTAGCCGAGGATTTTCCGTTCAACTAAGGTTAGAAATGCCACTGCAAGGAGAATCGGGGCAATATAAAGTAGGGGTAAGAGGTGTATAAGTAGGAGTTTCATAAGTTAGCGGGGGGATTTGAACCCCCAGTTCAAAGGGCTTAGGTCTTTTGCATGGCCATGTTCTGCTACGTTAACATACCTCTAGTTTAGAGGCGGGTATTAGGTCTTGGTCGATTAAGATTGTTTCATTGATGGTGGAGTCTGGCTTGTTTGTGCATTGGCCACACCGCCCCGGTCCTTTCGTACTGGGGGGGGTTCTTTATAGATAGAAACCGACCTGGATTACTCCGGTCTGAACTCAGATCACGTAGGGTTTTAATCGTTGAACAAACGAACCATTAGTAGCGGTTGCACCACTAGGATACCCTGATCCAACATCGAGGTCGTAAACCTACTTGTCGATAAGAGCTCTTGAAGTAGATTGCGCTGTTATCCCCAGGGTAACTTGGTTCATTGATCGAATTATCGGGTCATTAAACATTATTTTGGTAATTCTTAGATTTGTAAAATCATGGATAAGGGTGTTAGCCCATTTGTTATGGAGGTTTAATTTTACTCCGTGGCCCCCCCAGCCTAAAACCGACATGTAGGTCCTCTAGGTTAAGTTGGTATTTGGATGAGGGGGTGCATGTTGGGTTTAAAGCTCCATGGGGTCTTCTCGTCTTATAGCTAAATCCCCGCTTCTTCACGGGGGGATCAGTTTCACTGATTAGAGATAGGAGACAGTATAACCCTCGTGATGCCGTTGATACTAGTCCTTATTTAAAGAACAAATGATTATGCTACCTTCGCACGGTTAGTGTACCGCGGCCGTTGAATTTTGTCACTGGGCAGGCTGGACCTCTTATGTTTGATCAAGAGGCGATGTTTTTGGTAAACAGGCGGGGTTAAAATTTGCCGAGTTCCTTCTTTCTCTTTTAATCTTTCCTGTAATGTTCTAGTGTTAGAGTAACGTGTGGGGCCATAAGGTTTTCTGGTTATGTTATTATGGGGTTTACATTTACGTTAATTACCAATGGAAGGTCCGTTTTGGTTTATACTTACATTATGGAGAAGGGCAACTTCTTGTTACTAGTTCTAGCATAATTATTTTTATAATAATATAAAAGGGGTCAGTAGGAATGAAGGGTTAGGGAGTATTTTAGAAATTGTGGGTTGGAGTAGATAAGCTTTGACGCTTTTTGGAAGGTGGCTGCTTTTAGGCCCACTTAGTTTTAACTACCCTTGTTTACCCGGTGGTGGAGGTTGTATCCTGTTTCAAATAAGCTGTGCCTAATTTGAATAACTCTTAAGTTTAAGGGCTTGTTTGATGAAATGAAAAAACTTAAGGCAGAGCTAAAACTCTTTTCCTGAACAACCAGCTATCTCTAGGCTCGGTAGGCTTGTCACCTCTACTTAAAAATCTTCCCACTCTTTTGCAACAGAGAGGGGTTGGCCCCTGTGGGCTGTTTTGAAGTAGCTCGTCTAGTTTCGGGGTGTCGAACTAAAATTTTCATTTTGCTCGGGTGGACTGGCTAGACCATGATGCGAAAGGTACGAGGGAGTGTCTCTGCTGTTTGTGGCTATAAAATTGTTTCACTACTATTTCATATTTCCCTTGCGGTACTCTGTCTAAAGCGCTTAATAATTTTTCTATCGCCTATACTAAAATGTTAAAATGTTTTATTTTTTACAGATGTCGGGGAGTATCATGCGGATCATGGGGGCTAGATTTAAGGCTCAAAATAATCTGGGTCAAACAGATAACTCCTCGGTGTAAGCGGGGGGCTTTTGTTAAGCTATATTTTGTAATATACCAAGTGCACTTTCCAGTACACTTACCATGTTACGACTTGCCTCTTCTCAGACGTATAAATAGGTTATAGACTGTGGGTTAGCACTATCGAAGAGGGTGACGGGCGGTGTGTACGCGTCCCAGAGCCAGGTTAAAAAGAACACTCTATTTTCTTTTTACTACTAAATCCGCCTTCGTGACTATGGTTTCACATAGCCTTTCGTTTGTTCTAAGTTAGAAATTGTAGCCCATCGCTTCCCATTTCTTAAGCTGCACCTTGACCTGACGTATTGACGGGGATCATTGAACCTACTGTGGGGGCGTTCACACGGTAAGCTTTCGACGGAGGTATACAGACTGATAAGCAAGAAATGGTCGGGTGTAGCGGGGATCATCGATTATAGAACAGGCTCCTCTAGGGGGGTGGGACACCGTCAAATCCTTTGGGTTTTAAGCTTGGCTCGTAATTCCCTGGCGCTTATGGTTGTGGATTAATTGTTTACGGCTGGGCATAGTGGGGTATCTGATCCCAGTTTGTCCCCCAGCTGTCGTGTATTCAAGTGTGTGGGTTAGGGCAACTTTCGTTTGTGTTCTTCTTAATAACAAGCTTTAAACAACTAAATATTAATTTGGCCCTAATCTAAGAGAACTTTAATCACGCTTAACGCCGATGACTTTCAACTTGAGCCCCACGGGGTAGCCGCGGCGGCTGGCACCGGGTTGGCCGGCCCTCTTTTCTCTAACTGAGTCAAGCTATCGCTTATGCTCAAGATTTATCACTGCTGATGACCCTTGGGGGTGTGGTGAGACTAGGCGTTGTGGACAGGGGTTGTGTCTGATGCCGGCTCCTTGGCCTGGTGAAGGTTTAAAGGGCGTTCTCACTGGTGTGCTGAGACTTGCATGTGTAAGTTAAGAAATAGTTGATAGTAAGGCTAGGACCAAACCTTTATACCCTCAGAGCTTTTTAGGGCTCATCTTAGCATTTTCAGTGCTATGCTTTGTAGTTAAGCTATGGGGGTGCAGGACATAATTTAAGTAGAATACTGGCTTTGGGGGTCAGTAGTGAAGGTTAAAGTCCTTTTGTCCTGAAGTCTTGAGCAGGGGTTAAGCTGCAATCTCTGGCTTACAAGACCAGTGCTTTGGTTAAGCTATCAGGACGGCAGCTTTTACTTGGACTTGCACCAAGAGATGCTGGCTCCTAAGGCTAGTGGAGGGCTGTTTTCCTTTAAAAGCGGGCTTAATTTAGGGGGGACACTTGATAAGTGCGGGCTACTACTATTATGGTTGAGTTTGTTAGTCCGCATGTCTGGTATAAAGGGGTTGTTGCGACTTGGGTGGTGCAGGGGACATGGATGTGCTTGATTCAAACAATTTGGGTTCGTTGTAGCGTAGGGATTGCGGGCGGGGCTAATAAGGTTACAAGTAGAGATGAGTAGAAGGGTTTTAACTTTCGATTCTAGAGTCACGGCCTAGTATTATTGTTTAATTACACTCAT